CCTTGCTTACGTATCATTAGGAAATGCATTAACATAAATACGGCCGTAAGAAGAGGTAATACAAAAGTGTGTAAACTATAAAAACGAGTCAAAGTGGATTGTCCAACACTAGCACTTCCGCGTAATAATTCTACCAAAGGCGATCCTATTACCGGAATAGCTTCTGGTACACCTGTTACAATTTTGACTGCCCAATAACCAATTTGATCCCAAGGTAAAGAATAACCTGTCACACCAAAAGATGCGGTCAATACAGCCAGAACCACACCAGTAACCCAAGTTAATTCGCGAGGTTTTTTAAAACCACCAGTGAGGTATACACGAAATACGTGCAGGATCATCATTAGGACCATCATACTTGCCGACCATCGATGAACTGATCGGATTAACCAACCGAAGTTAGCTTCAGTCATTATGTATTGAACAGAAGCAAAAGCCTCAGTAACGGTTGGACGGTAATAAAAAGTCATAGCAAATCCCGTAGCTACTTGTACTAAAAAACAAGTAAGCGTAATTCCTCCTAGACAATAAAATATGTTGACATGCGGAGGAACGTATTTACTAGTTATATCATCCGCAATCGCCTGAATCTCAAGACGTTCTTCGAACCAATCATAAACTTTATTGAGATAGGTAAACCAAGGTGACTCCCCCTCTAAGAACTGTATATGAGAATTTCATCTCGTACAGCTCAAACAAAAAAAAAAGACCCAAATACTGATTGAAACGGATATGTAATAGAAAGTTTTAAACTTCTCTCTCATTCAATATTATTTAAAGATACGAAAAAGTAAAAATCCGAAAGCTCTTCTTTGTGGTTAAATGCCAAAAAATCAAGTCGGCTCATTCGTCTTTATGTTGTGTTGATCGTTACAGGCCTTTTGAATCCTCTATAATTACCTATATTTATTGTCTTTTTTATTTGGTATTTGTATGGAATGCAGATTTCCTCTTGTTTTCTTTATTATTGATAGGAATTCTCTTGTTAAGACCCTACTTACTAATCAATTGAAACCTCAGATTCATACGAGAACCACGATGATTGAATGAAACCTTCAAAGTCCAAAGTTCACTGAGTGAGAACCATTGGATCATCACTTATTCAATGAATATCATAGGTATAATGACTAAAAACATAAAATACAAAGAGGCGTTTGTCCTTTGATCAAAATAAGAGTTTGAAAGAAGAAAAATCTTTTGATTTATTAAAGTTTATAAGATATAACGAAAAGGAGTCCGGCTACGAGGTCTAAGTATTAAGTATGAATCATAGTTCGAATACTTGGTGATCTATTTCATCTATTTCGTGCTCCAGATACTAGAATGAATATCCGACGAAGTCAAACCATCTTGATAAAGATGACAGACGCATTCTCTGTACTATCCATAGGGTCAATTCTAACAAGTCACACACTCATATTCCGGAAATATACAATGCAGAAAGAAATAAATTTCACGGTCGAACTACCAAAACACAATAGCCTAAAAATTCAAAACCTACATACTTCTTTGTATGGAACGAAAAGCAAAGCTAGGACTTCAAGATTCTTGTCAGTCTAATTCACTGAAATTCCATCTAATAAAACAGAAGAATTATAAATCTCCAAAATAATAGATAGGAATACCGCAAATAGAGCCATTGCAACACCCATCAAAGGGGTCGTTCCCCATCCAGGGGCTACTTTACCATATTCGGAATTCAATGGTTTCAATAAATCCCCTACAGCAGTTCGTCTTGGACCAGATCTAGAACTATCCTCAACAGTTTGTGTAGCCATAAATCTTATTTTGTATTCATTAAGATCTGTTGACTTTGTATACCATTCCATTGTAAATAAACAATCTTAGCATAGATCCATTGTGGTCTTGAAATTCTATAATAATGGAAACAGCAAACCTAGTCGCCATCTCTATATCTGGGTTACTTGTAAGTTTTACTGGGTATGCTCTATATACTGCCTTTGGGCAACCCTCTCAACAACTAAGAGATCCATTCGAAGAACACGGAGACTAGTTGAAGTAATCAGCCTCCCAATATTGGGAGGCTGATTACTTCAATGAAGATAATGAAAAATTATTTCATTTTTTTAGTTGGAACTTTAGGCGGTTCCCGAAAAAAGATAGCGAAAAAAATTATCCCTAAAGTCGATACTAAGAGAAATGTATAAACCAATGCTTCCATAAATTTGATCGTGGTTAATTATAGCTTCCATACCTGTTTTGTTTACTTGGGATCATCCCCAGATAAAGAAAAAGTGTCAAAAAAAGGCAGCGATTAAAATCAAGATTTCTCCAGTACCCTACCTATTAAATTAAAATCGCAAACAGAAACTAGAAGAAAAAAAAAAGCAATGTTGCATCAGACTACTTGTCTTTTTGTAGTTGGATCCCCAAGTTTTTGGAATGCGCCAAATTCTACTTGAGCATCCAAATCTGGATCAATACCAGCAAAAACATCTCTGAACAGGGTTCTAGCACCATGCCAAATGTGTCCGAAGAAGAAGAGCAGAGCAAACGAAGCATGCCCAAAAGTAAACCAACCTCTTGGACTGCTACGAAAAACACCATCGGATTTCAAAGTAGCACGATCTAATTCAAAAATTTCACCCAATTGAGCGCGTCTAGCATATTTTTTCACAGTCGCGGGATCGCTATAACTCACTCCATTGAGTTCACCACCATAAAACTCAACAGTTACACCTACTTGTTCGACACTATATTTTGATTCTGCCCTTCTAAACGGGACGTCGGCTCTAACAATTCCGTCTCCGTCTACCAAAACAACCGGAAATGTTTCAAAAAAAGTAGGCATACGGCGTACAAAAAGTTCACGCCCTTCTTTATCTCTAAAGATGGGGTGCCCTAACCATCCAACAGCTATTCCATCCCCATTGTCCATTGAACCCGCTCGGAATAATCCCCCTTTTGCTGGATTATTACCAATATAATCATAAAAAGCTAATTTTTCAGGAATTTTAGACCAAGCTTCTGATAAACTTTGATTTTCGGCTAGTCCAGCACTAACTCTTCGATATATTTCTTGCTGGAAGTATCCTTGATCCCATTGATAACGAGTAGGACCAAATAATTCGATGGGAGTAGTTGCAGAACCATACCACATAGTTCCAGCAACAACAAAAGCTGCAAAAAAGACAGCAGCAATACTACTGGAAAGGACGGTTTCAATATTGCCCATACGTAATCCTTTGTATAGACGTTGTGGCGGACGAACGCTAAGATGGAATAAGCCCGCTAAAATGCCCAATGTCCCTGCTGCAATATGATGAGAGGCTATTCCTCCCGGAACAAAAGGATCAAAACCTTCCACGCCCCACGCTGGATTTACGGGTTGTACCTTTCCGGTTAATCCATAAGGGTCGGATACCCATATTCCAGGACCATATAATCCTGTTACATGAAATGCGCCAAAACCAAAACAAGCCACTCCTGAAAGAAATAAATGAATTCCAAAAATCTTGGGCAAATCCAAAGAAGGTTTTCCTGTACGTTCATCACAAAAGATTTCTAGATCCCAATATACCCAATGCCAAATAGCTGCCAAGAAGCACAAGCCAGAAAACACGATATGTGCTCCGGCTACACCTTCGTAACTCCAAAGACCCGGATTCGTTATAGTCCCTCCTGTAATACTCCAACCGCCCCATGAATTGGTTATTCCTAAACGGGTCATGAAAGGTATAACGAACATACCTTGTCTCCACATTGGATCAAGAACAGGGTCAGAGGGATCAAAAACTGCTAATTCATATAGAGCCATCGAACCGGCCCAACCAGCAACCAGAGCAGTATGCATTATATGAACAGAAAGCAAACGACCGGGATCATTCAATACAACGGTATGAACACGATACCAAGGTAAACCCATGGAAATACCCCTTTATTAACGAAAAATAGACACTATGTAACTTTATTGCATTGGAAAAAACTATGCTATGGACCCCCCTTTATTAGGTAATTATTTCGGAGAAAGGATTAATATTTGTTCTATTCTTTTAGTAATAATGGAACAATTCAATTCATAGGAAAAAAGGGAAGCAGATCTATTCTATATCCGATAAGTACCAATATGCAATGGGGGTGAATCTTATTTTATATGAGCCAAGAGAGCTATTGGTGTTCATCATTCAAAAGCCCATTCGTAAAAAATTTCCTTTATTTTTATTCATTTTCTCTTACTTTACCTTTATTTTCTAGTTTTTATTTTGTAGAAAATGGGCTTATTCAACTTATGTATTAAATATGATTAATATTAATAAAGTAGGAAAAGAGGACAATATTATTAAAAAACTAAACCCCATTCTTACGTTTCCACATCAAAGTGAAATAGAGTACTTCATTCTCTTTTCTTTCATTTAATGCCTATTGGTGTTCCAAAAGTACCTTTTAGAAGTCCTGGAGAAGGAGATACATCTTGGGTTGACATATAGTGCGACTTGCCAGATATATTGGGCTATATGGGATTTCCCCATTTTCTCCCTCGAGCGAGATATCCTCTGTTTCGCCCAAAAAGATTGATTGAATTATCAAAAATTTGCAGCGCGAAGCGCAATAAAAAAATAAAGTAGAATTAGATGCATTTTTAAGGGGGGAGTATTTAGATTGATATTATCAATTCAAATTTTTTATGGTTTACTTGATTGGACCAATAAAATAAAGTATCCAGGCTCCGTTTAGCAAAAACCCAATTGGTAATTAATATATAATATATTTATAATTACTACTTATATGATATGAGAAATTATGATAAATGATTATATTTAAAAAAAATTTGAAACAGGGTGATCTCAAACTGTTGATCAAATCAAATAATATGATTAAAAAATTGTTGACTATTTGATAGAAGACATGAAAAAAATGAATTGAAAAAAAAAAAGCAAAACAAAACAAGGGGTAGTAAACAAAAAGATGTGGTATTTGGTTCATTTGTCCTATATGTGCAAATAAAAATCGGGCAGATCTTTCCTTTTACTCGGAGTAGAGCATAAACCTAAAAAATGGAAGACGCCCATTCAGGAACAAGAAAAAGCCATCGCCATTTCGATTGGATCTCGATGAAAAAAAAATATCAATGATAAGTTAATCCGATAAGCTTAATGAATTGTTTTATTATAGGATTATAGCAAACGGGACCAAAACTCATTTTTTCTTTTTCTTTTAAAAATGGAAGAAAAAAGACCTTCCAATAGAAGTTAGAAAAAAATCCTTCTATGAAAAAAGAAATAGGGGGTTGGAATCTACACATTGATTTTTTTCACAATTTTTGTTGAACCGTATGCATCAAAAGGTGCCTGTACGGCTCCTAAGGGATAAGATTTTATCCTAATCAACCGACTTTATCGAGAAAGATTATTTTTTTTAGGACAAGAGATTGATACCGAGATCTCGAATCAACTTATTAGTCTTATGATATATCTCAGTATAGAAAAGGATACCAAAGATCTTTATTTGTTTATAAACTCTCCTGGTGGATGGGTAATACCCGGAATGGCTATTTATGATACTATGCAATTTGTGCGACCCGATGTACAGACAATATGCATGGGATTTACCGCTTCAATAGCAGCTTTTATCCTAGTTGGAGGAGCAATTACCAAACGTATAGCATTCCCTCACGCTTGGCGCCAATGAGTTTTTTATTTTCGAGAAAAAAAAGACTATGCCTTCGCCATAGGAACTATGAATTAGTTAAGTAATAATAGCATGGCACTTCGAATTCGATATGAAATTTTTTAGATTTTTTTTTTCAAAAATATTACATTATGTATCGAAAGAGTAGTATGAGATAAGGGATATTTCAAATGTTATCTTACCTATTTATTGTGTTGTGGGCACATTTCAGCGTCACAAACTTTGTTTTCACACCGGAAGGCTATTTACAAAATATACAAAAAAAAAAAAGACACTTTGGGATTGCTGAATCACAGACGAATTCAAATATATATAAAGCAACGGAACCATCATAGTATTTTTTTTTAACTCCTCGAAAAAAAGAAGGGTGGTAATTGGATCATTTATTGATCTGCGTATAATAAAACCTATATTTTCTCTTCTTTCGATGAAAGGTAAAAAACGTAAATTCCATTGTGGAGCCGTATGCAATGCGCAAAAGATGCCTGTACGGTTATTCAATTCTCTTTTTTTTCGTTATCTCGCCTGAGCATGCGAACGAAATAGAAGAACCTTTTATTATGTTATATCATCAGGGTAATGATCCATCAACCCGCTAGTTCTTTTTATGAGGCACAAACGGGAGAATTTATCTTGGAAGCGGAAGAACTACTAAAACTTCGCGAAACCATCACAAGGGTTTATGTACAAAGAACGGGCAAACCTTTATGGGTTGTATCCGAAGACATGGAAAGGGATGTTTTTATGTCAGCAACAGAAGCCCAAGCTCATGGAATTGTTGATCTTGTAGCGGTTCAATAAAAAATAGCAGCGATTTCATGCAAATCTATAATTTCAAATTTTATATCTTTTTAGATTAAAGGTTTAGTTTCATATTTTCTTCAGTATTTTATTTAAATATTTAATAGAATATTGAAGAGAAGTAATTCAGAATTACCTGGTTAGGATCAATCTAAACCAGCCCATTATTTATATGATTCAGTATGCCAACCATTAAACAGCTTATTAGAAATACAAGACAGCCAATCCGAAATGTCACGAAATCCCCCGCGCTTCGGGGATGCCCTCAGCGACGAGGAACATGTACTAGGGTGTATGTGCGACTCGTTCAGATCATAGACTGAGACAAAAAAAAGGAAACTCTTTTTGAAGTATCAATGATCAGTACCTGTGAATAAAAGGAACTCCGTTCACTATTTAAAAAAGATAGATTGTTCATATGTTCTATTGGGTATGAAACTTATGGTTTACATTGGTGCAAATCCAATCACCTAAATTTTTGCGAAACCCCCCAGTGATAACAAAAGGTTATCCATTAAGCGGGGGAAATTACATTTTTTATTAAAAGAAAAGAACGGACTAACAGGGTCAACTACCCAACAAATTTTCAAAATGAAATACCGTTACTGTATAAAGTGGATCTCATTGTGAAAGACCTATTACTGGAATATTCATGGGGTAGAGCCAAAGAGTGTGAACTGTACAAGTTACCAATAGTATTGATTAATTAAATAAAATTAAGGAGCTCCGGTGTATAGAGAGGACCTCACCGTTTAAGAAGTAACCATAGAAACGATGGAACCCACTATTTATTTATCCATTTCTATTTACTACTTTTTGTAGTTATTATATTTTTTTTTCTATTCAAGTATCAATACAATTTCTGCTTTCAAAGGAAAGGAAAATGACTAATAAAAAATCGTGGTGGGGAAGGTTAGAGTAGCAAAAGCCATTGGAATTTTAATTTTATACATTGGAATAATTCGTTTTGTTATTAATAGACTAGTAAAGGGGGAAAGAATAACTGAAAATAAAGAATTAGTTATTCATCAAAGTTTGATTTATTCAATGACTAGAATTAAACGCGGATATATAGCTCGGAGACGTAGAACAAAAATTCGTTTATTTACATCAAGCTTTCGAGGGGCTCATTCACGACTTACACGAACTATGACTCAACAGAGAATAAGAGCTTTAGTTTCAGCTCACCGGGATAGGGGTAGGAGAAAAAGAGATTTTCGTCGTTTGTGGATCACTCGAATAAATGCAGTAATTCGCCAAAAGGAGGTATTCTATAGTTATAACGGATTCATACACAATCTGTACAAGAAGGAGTTACTTCTTAATCGGAAAATACTTGCACAAATAGCTCTATTAAAGAGGAGTTGTCTTTATACGATTTCGAATGAGGTCATAAAATAAGGGGATTGGAAGAAATCGAATGAAATATTTTCAATGGAGTTCTAAGGAGAATAAGCTCGGGGAAAGTAGAGTAGAAATTAGTATGATAAAATCAAAAGTCGTAAAAAAAAAAATGAGGGGATATACTCACTCGTTAAAAAAAGATTGATTCTTTTATTTTGTTTTTTTTTGTTATGACAGACACAGACGGAACAATCAAATTAGGATTCTTGATTGGATTTTTCGAACAAAATATGAATCTCTTTTTTCGTTCCTTCGGATTGGAATTTTGATTCAATTGAAGAATAAGCCTATTTCTTTTTGGTTCTAAGGCTAGTAGTTCTAGGGGTTGACTCACTTCTTTCAAATTGTTTCTCATTATTAAGAAAAGGTAACAAAGATAAAATACGAGCTTGTTTTATAGCAATAGTAATTAATCGTTGTTGTTTTAAGGTCACTCTATTCACCCGTCTAGATAAAATTTTTCCTTGTTCACTAATAAATCGACTAATTAAACTCATGTTTCTATAATCAATTCGATCCCCCGATCCAATCGGGGGCAAACGCCTACGAAAAGATCGCTTGGATTTAGTAAAAAGTCGCTTAGATTTATTCATAATTTGTTTATTCCTTATCTCTAAAATCCTATTTCGATCGGATCAAAACGATTTCTATTTCTATATAGAATTAAGAATATAGGATTAGGTTTGTTTCTATTGATTTATTTGTTTCTATTTTATTTATATATGTAATAAAATAATATATAGATACTGTCATTTTTACTGTTCTTGAAAAGTTGACATACAAGCACTCAATTTGATCTATTTCTTTATTTCCCCGTGAATTGTATGTTTGTAACAATATGGACAGAATTTTCTCAATTCCAATCGACTAGGCGTATTGTGTCGATTCTTTTGAGTAATATATCTGGAAATTCCCGCTGATTCTTTCTTAATATCGTTTCGAACACAACTGGTACATTCCAAAATAATGGTTACTCGAACATTTTTACCCTTGGCCATGAAACCCCCTTTTGGATTTATGATTCACCGCAATCTTCTATTTTAGGATCCAACGAGAAAAAGAAAGAACCAAAAAAATAGAAGTTGTTAACTGAAAGAAAAATTCTGAAATATTTCGTTGCAATGAATATTAATTTAGTAATTAAATAAAATAATAAGCAATACAACGATTTTTTTGAACTATATTTAATTTTAAATCTTTGTACAGTATTTTTTTTAAGTATCTCATAGGATACTCTTCCCCTAGCCACATTTTTGTTTTCGCTCTATTAGTAATTTAATTGGATCCTGAACCCTCGTTTTAATGACCTTGAATCTTTTTTCTTGCTCCCCCACCCCCCTTTTTTTATTCGACTTAATTCTAATAAAAAAAGGGAGGTGGATTTATTCACAGATCGTTGATTGTATCTCTAATTTTCTTCACCTTTTCTCATATTAATAACTAGAATGAAAAAAAGGGGAATGTTAATGCATCTGGAAATAAACGATTAATCTCTATTAATAAACCTGCTAAAGAACCGAACCATAGAGTACTTAGTACCGGTGCTACGGAAAGATATGTTTTTAGATCTCGCATTTTAAATTCTCCTTCTTTCTTCTTTTATTGTATTACATTATGGTAATATATATAACTACAGATGTACATGTAGTTAAGGAGTACTTGTGTTTGTATACGTAACTCCCAACCCCTAATTTTCAAAATGAAGATTGAAATGTATACTCCAACGATTTTATAGATAAAATTTTCAAACGGAAACGCCTATTTATATTTATGTGAAATTAAAATTGAGAGAATTCCCGTGAAAAAAGTAATTTATTATATGTTTGTTATCTGATATGAGACAAAAAAAGAAGAAATGAATTTTGTATATCAATAAAAAAATAAGGATGTGGAAAACAAGACAGGAATTCTCTACAATGACACTGTAGACCAATTGAAAGGGATGTAGCGCAGCTTGGTAGCGCGTTTGTTTTGGGTACAAAATGTCACGGGTTCAAATCCTGTCATCCCTACCTATTACTGCTCAGAGGAGCAATAACGAGGGATCTATTTTAGATCGATCCGTTTTTTTTAAATAAAATTAGACATACATTATTATGAAATTTATGATATACTATATCATAGTATATACGTAGAAAATGTATTG